TTGAAATATCATGAACTGTTCTTGTTGGTTGAGCGCCCTTTTTAAGAAAATCGAGAATAGCAGGAAGATTTAAATAAGTTTGATTAGTTATCGGATCATAAAAACCCACCTTCCGAAGATCTCTTCCTTCTCTTCGGGATCGAACATCAATTGCAACGATTCGATAAACGGCTCATTGGGATAGATGTATATGAATAATACCCCCCCCCGAGAAACGTATAAGAGGCTTTGGCCTCGTACGGCTCGAGAAAAAAATGGAATGAGTAGAAGTTAACTCTCTTTATAATTATAAAATTATAGTATTAAATAGATTAATAAAAACATTAAATCAATTAGCCAGTATTTAAATCCTAACTATTTTTTTCATAAAAAGCGTTCGTAACATTCGTACTCTCGTAACTCAAGTTAAATAACTCTCAAATATCTCAACAGAGAATCCTTAAGTACTCTTTTTATTGAGTAGTCTCTAACCCTTTTTTTTTTGTTTGTCTCATTTTTTAGAATCAATTTTGATTCTTCATTCTGATCTAGTTGTTCAAACAATTGAAAATAGGATTTCCTTGTTTTAGGATTCTTTATCCTTACTTTGAATCTTTGGGTTTAGACATTACTTCGGTGATCTTGAATCGTTTTATGAAAAAGGGCAGCAACAAACCCCTTATTTTGTTTATGATTTCTTTTCTTTCTATCAAAGAATCATAAAAACGTTTGATTCACGCATGATAGACTTTTGATTCAAAGAATTTTACAATTTTAAGAAAATTTCCTTTTCCATTGTAAAATTACTTGAAAGGGCTTTTTTTTTCAATATAAAAATAAAAAGACTTACGAAGTTGTTCCGACTTATTGATTCGCACTAACCCTAGATCCTTACTCCTGCGAACGGAATAAAAACTTTCTATTCTCCTCGAGCTCCATCCTGTACTCTTTTTTATATTAAAAAAGGTGTAGGACTCTAGTAAAATAGAACACAAAATGTCGAGCTAAGAGCACCTATATTCCTAAATATAAAAGGTGGCGGATCAAAACATCCACAGCAGATCATGTCCTTCAATTCAAGTCGCACGTTGCTTTCTACCACATCGTTTTAAACGAAGTTTTACCATAACATTCCTCTAGTTTGTGTAATTGATTCAATTATGGAATCATGAATAGTCATAGTTCAATCAGTATATCGTAATCTATACTTTTTCTTTCTCTATGAATGGATATAGTGAATCTACGCGTAAAAGGTTCAGTCAGAATTCAAATAAATCCCATATTCAATTGTATATATGTCAAATCGAAATTTGAATAGAAATCTATATATATATAAATAGATTTTTTTTATTCAAACTCGTAGAATCTACCGTTCTACCTTACTTACCTACATCACACACAACTAAAAAAAGCAAATAGATTTTTTGTAATTTCGGTTGAAATAATGAAAAAGAAGTTTATTCTTCTTTTCATTTCAATATTTGATTCTTATAAAAATATTGGATTTTTAAACAGAAAGATGGTGTACAAAGGCAATAGAAGATTGATTCCGTAATGACTGGACTCTGGGACGGAAGGATTCGAACCTCCGAATAGCGGGACCAAAACCCGTTGCCTTACCACTTGGCTACGCCCCATTTTTTTTATTCAAGACTACTAAAAGAGTAATATTGCTATTGGTTGTTCGTCAATTCAATTTCAGCCCAAATGAAAGATAGATTACATTGGTGCTATAGTTTTGACACGTGTAGATAGCAAATCAAACTTACTTTATTGATCATTACATAGAATTCAATTAAGATATTGTATGAAAATATTATTTCTTTAATTCTCATAAGAGAATGAAAGGATTTTTGATTGAGTAAGTTCAACAAAGTCTTTTTAGACTATCTTTATTTATTTATTTTTTTCCTTATATAAAAAATATATTAATAACTCATCAATCAAAATTAAATTATCCACAAGAACACCAATTTTTGTTATGCTTAATATATTTCATTTGATCTGTATTTGTTTTAATTCGGCCCTTTTTTCAAGCACTTTTTTAGTCGCCAAATTGCCGGAGGCCTACGCCTTTTTGAATCCAATCGTAGATGTTATGCCCGTAATACCTCTTTTCTTTCTTCTCTTAGCCTTTGTTTGGCAAGCAGCTGTAAGTTTTCGATGAAATTATTAATACTGTCTTAGAAAAATTCACGATTTTGATTCTTCCAACAATTCAAAAGATCAAAAAATCTTGACGTAGGAACGACCTCTGAATTCAAACATTGAATTTTTTTGGTAGCCATACTAAATCTGGATCATTTGATTTCCTCAGTTTTATCCTCTTTTCTCTAAATGAAAGAACTTAATTAGATTCGAGTTCACTCACAAAAAAATATCTAGATATTTAGTATAAAAATAGAGAATCTATTCTCTTTTTTTTTTTCAAAAAAAAAAGTAAGATCTTGGAGATTGTGTAATGCTTACTCTCAAACTTTTTGTATACACTGTAGTTATATTCTTTGTTTCTCTCTTCATATTTGGATTCCTATCTAATGATCCAGGACGTAATCCGGGACGTGAAGAATAAAAAAGAAAGATTTTTTATTACTTTATTTAATTAGTATTTATATTTAATTAGTGGAAATGTGCGAATTTTATTAGGATTTTATCTATTTCACATCATCAAAAAGCGGAAGGGAAAGAGAGGGATTCGAACCCTCGGTACGATTAACTCGCACAATGGATTAGCAATCCAACGCTTTAGTCCACTCAGCCATCTCTCCTAATCGAAAGGGGATACTTATTAGGTTCCATTAAAAAAAAAAGGCTTGAAAAAAACCCTTCTCCACTTTATTCTTAAAAAACTTTTTTTTATAGATTATTTTTTATACTAATTTATATATATATATTTTTTTTTATTTTCTATATTTTAGTATATATATTATATAATTTCTTTTTTATTATATAAATAATATTTATCATATATTTATATATATTAATTATATATAAATATATATATATATTACTATTATATATTATAATTATATAACTTTTTTTATAGAACTTTCTCAGTAATTCTATTTACATAAAAAATGTCGATAAAGATTAGATAAAGAAAAGGCTCGAACTCGAAAGAGAAATAAATAAAATCACAAAATATAGAAATAGAGAATCCTTTTTGCTTTTGTCTCGTCCAAACACAAATAAAAGATCTTTTTTATTTTAATAGCCTGGCCTGGTCAGTCCCCAGCCGGGCCTTTTTTTGTTAAAGTTAACAAGACCCATTCGATGGATTTTTAGACCAAAAGGATCTGAACTAAAAAAAGGAATCCTGCTTTGACTAATTTTATTAAGTCTACGCTAGAATTTTAGAATTTTTTTTTTCATATTTTTTTCTCCCGATTACTTTGTTCGACAAAAGGTCAATTTATATACAATAATTGCATTGTAGCGGGTATAGTTTAGTGGTAAAAGTGTGATTCGTTCCTTTAACCCCTTTAATAGTTAAAGGGTCTCTCGGTTTTATTAATCTTCCGATCAAAAACTTTATTTCTTAAAAGGATTTAGTCCTTTACCTTTCAATAAAAAATTCAAGGAAGATTATAGATTCTCGTAATTTGTATCCAAAGACTCTAATTAATTGTCAATTTGGATTCTGAAATTCCGAAACATAATTTTTGAATTGGATGACTATGTACAATTCAATAAGTATAACAAGAGGATCCATGGATAAAGCCAGAAAAGTTTATTTCTAATCGTAACTAAATCTTCAGTTCAATTTTTTGTTTGGTATAGAAAAAATTGAAGCAAAATAGCTATTAAACGAGAACTTTGGTTTACTAAAGACATCGACATATTATATTGTTTTAGCTCGGTGGAAACAAAATACTTTTCCTAAGGATTGCGTTAAATAGAAATAAAGAACGAAGTAACTAGAAAGATTGTTTGAGTTCACCTTTTCTATCTTCTAGAAGGATCATCTATAAAGCAAAATTTTCTGTGAAAGCATCCAGACGGAAAAAAAGCTAACATAGATGTTATGAGTCAAATTTTGATTTCATTCTCATCTCATCTTAATTTTATTTGGGAGTTTCGCCATCCATCCTAAAGGAGCCGAATGAAACCAAAGTTTCATGTTCGGTTTTGAATTAGAGACGTTAAAAATATAAAACTGATCAATCGACGTCGACTAAAACCCTTAGCCTTCCAAGCTAACGATGCGGGTTCGATTCCCGCTACCCGCTCTAAATTCTAAATTGCCCCCTTTTTATTAGAGACAATTTTCTCTATTAGAATTGTCTAATAGCAATTGTGTAGTGAATTCACTTCACTACACAATTGCTAAAAAGATTTCGCACATTTAACAATTGGGAAGTTAAAAAAAGCGAAAAGCGTCCATTGTCTAATGGATAGGACATAGGTCTTCTAAACCTTTGGTATAGGTTCAAATCCTATTGGACGCAATATCAATATAGATATAAATATATTGATATTTATCTATTATTTCCATTTCTATATATTATAAGAATATATTTTTTTTCTATTTAGAAAAAAGATAAGAAATAAATAGAATAATAAATCAATTCTGAATACTTTAAGATTTAATATTAAACAGATACAGATATTAGTTATATATTTCTTTCTATTATATATATACTTAACTTAATATACTTCTATTTTTTATAATTTCTCCTGAAGTAGAAAACGTTCCAGTTGCTCTTGAATACCTTCTTTCAAAAAGCTTTCTGCTTCAGCGGTTAATGTCTTGGTAGAGGCTATTATTTCTTGGAACTCAGGTTTATTCGTTTTTAAATAAGTGCGTAGCTGAACGAGAAATTTTCTTACTTGTCCAATTTCTAATCCATCCAGATAACCATTTGTTCCGGTATAAATGGTCATTATCTGTTCTTCCACTGTGAGAGGGGCTGATTGGGATTGTTTCAGTAACTCACGCAATCGTTGACCTCTTGCCAATTGATTCTGAGTAGCTTTATCGAGATCAGAAGAAAATTGGGCAAAGGCTTCTAATTCAGCGA